TTAAATGATGTTAAAATACCAAATACATTTTTTATGCAATTTATATAAAGTCAATTTTTCTTCTGCCAATAAAAAGATTTCCAATACTTTAAAATTTGTAAAAAAGTTTACTTTACCTTTATGTTTATGAGTCAAAGTTTGAACGCAAGAAAGTTGAAGTATATACTTTAAAAAATAAATCTTATTTAAATTTGAAGATCCGTTATGATAATAAAAAAGATTAGTATATATTTTACAAAAATGATAAATAATATCATAATCTGATAAATGAGTTAGGATCAATTTACCAATAGGTTTCCCTTTGGTAGTACAACAATTAGCTTTTGCCAAAGATTTAATAATATAACTAGATGGAACTATGTTATATAATTCTTTAATGAAAATAGTTAGGACAAAATAATTCTCTAACATTATATTCTTTATTCTCAAAGACTTTCGTAGTATATTTGAAAAATATACTATTCCTATAGAATAGCAAAGATAGTTAATTAATTGTTTCTTAATAATTCTATAATAAGGGTGAGACCAAAAGTTAAAATAATATTGCCAAAGATTTACAAGATAAAGTTCCCTTTTTTTTATTATTATTAAATTTAAAACAATATTTCCTTTTAACAATATAATTAAATTGCCTTTATATCGAATATAATGTATAATAGGATCTTCGATAAACTGCTGAAGGATACTTGGAAAAGCATTAAAATATACGAAACACATATTTAACATAACTACTAGTTTTTTATTAAAATATATTCGTTCAAGAAAGTTTGCATAATCTATGGATTTTAAATAGGAAGATTTTTTTTGAATAAACATAATAAGATATTCAAATTCATAGATATAATAATTATGTAGAAGGTATAAATAAGAATATTTTATTTGTAAAATAGTGTTTGAAGTAAAAAAAAGATCATCCTTAATTTGATTATATTCATAAAAGAATAATATTAATAAATGCAAAGAAGGAGCATCTTTGATCCAACATTGAAGTATTTTAACCAGAATTCCAAAATGAATTGGATATGGTATTAGTATATCTGTTACATAATTTAAACTTGAGATTTTATCTTCTAAAAAAGTTAATTTTGAATAAATAGATCTTAATTTATTATATATTAGTATTTTTTTTTTTTCAAACGACGCTACTAACTTTGAGGATAATGGTATTTCTAAAATGAAGAGAAAACCTTCTAATAGCATTTGATAAGAAAGATAATAAAAAAAGAAGTTTTTGTAACCTTTTTCTTTCGAATCAATAATATAAAATTGAGAATATTTTTGGTGATAAATTTTCTGAATTAAACGTTTTACAAGTAGTAAACTAAATCTCTTTTTATAACTATAAGGGTTGAGGTTGACTTTTAAGTTGCCTAATATATGATAATGAAAAAAAGAGTAAATATACTCTTTTAATAGTAGCGGATATAACAATTCTTTTTGCTTCAAAATATTAGATTTAGTTTTCACAAATTAAATATTAGTTCCTTAATCTATTTTTAATATTTATTAATATATAATATTATATATTAATAAATATTATTAACGAAAACTAAATAAGGATAAAATTATTCAATAAAGCTTATTTCCTTTCCTTTTTTAATTTATTATATATTTATTTTTTATTTAGTGAATTTTTAATTATTTTATAAATGATTTTAGATTTTTATATTTAATCTAAGATTTAATTGCAGAATATTATAATAAAAAATAAGATAAAAATATTTGGGACAGAAGGATTCGAACCTCCGATTAACGGGACCAAAAACCGTTGCCTTACCACTTGGCCACGCCCCATTATTATATTCTAATTATCTAATTATTAGAATATAAATAAAAATAATAAAAACTAATCTTTAAAAAAAGTATTTGTTTTTTCTAGAACAGTCAATCCGACAAAAATTGAATATACTAATTTGGTAAGAATAAAATGAAAAGATGCTATAGAATCATCATTTGAAGGAATTGAAAGATTTGCATAATCTGGGTCACAATTTGTATCAATTAAACAAATTGTTGGAATACCCAAGATTATACATTCTCGAATCACTTTAAATTCGTGCTTCTGATCAACTATAATTACAATATCGGGTAATTTTGTCATATATTTTATTCCTCCCATATATTTTTGTAAAGTATTTAATTTTCTATTTACTATAGATGCATCTCTTTTTGGTAAACGTTTTATTTTACCCCTTTTTTGCTTGGCCCTTAAATCTCTTAAAATTCGAAGTAAATTTTCTGTGGTAAACCAATTTGTTAACATACCGCAAAGCCATTTTTTATTAACATAATGACATCTAATCTTTTTTGCTTCGGATGCTATTAAAAAAGAAGTTTTATTTTTTGTACCTACGATTAAAAACTCTTTTCCCTTTCTTGCTGCATCAAAAACTAAATAACAGGATTCTGATAAAGAACGAGCAGTAATAGTAAGATTTATAATATGAATATTATTAATTTTTGTGATAATATAAGGAGCCATCTTAGGATTCCATTTATTAGTACCATGACCAAAAAGTATTCCCGCATCCAGCATTTCTTTTAAACTTATATTCCAATATCGTTTTGTCATTTTATCACAAGGTTTCAACTATTAAGTCCTTTTAAAAATTTAAAATAAGAAATATAAAAATAGTATTTTAACAAAAATTTATATTATAATTGACTTTTAAGATACGACCTAAATTTAATACTCCTACTTATCTATAATATATATTATATAGGTCTTAGGTATTTAGGTATGTAGAATAGGGTAGATTCATATCAGAATTATACCAAAAATAAACTGAAAACCAATATAATAATTAAATATTAGTTAATATTCTAGTAAAAAAAAAAATAAATATAATTATGAAACATAGAATATAGCAAGTAGGAAATTCTTATTATATCTTTTTATATTTTTTAGTTTTTGCTATCAGACGACACCCAGATTCGAACTGGGGTATAACGGATTTGCAGTCCACTGTCTTACCACTTGACCATGCCGCCAACTCGAACTATAAATAAAATATAGTTTAAGTTTAATTTAAATAGGTTATGGAACACTGCTATGCGAAAAAGTAAGATGTGGGTGTAAGTGATTTTAAGGTTTGACAATCCATACGATCCTTAACTAAAAATAAACTATAAAATTCTAAAATATTAAAATATATTTTATTATATTCTTGATAATTTACCTTATTAATTTATAAAATATTTTTCCGAACTATATTTGAACCAAATTTGAACCAATGAATAAGAATAAATTCTATCTTAAAAAATAATTTTAAGGCTTTACGCACTTAGACAGTGACCAATATTAAATAATAAAAAATAAAAGATTCTAAATTATATAGTAATATTGTAATAAATTAATAACTATATAAAATAAATAATTTTTTTTGTAGGACGACAAAAAAATACCCTCAGGGGAAGTCGAATCCCCGTTATCTCCTTGAAATAGAGATGTCCTGAACCTCTAGACGATGAGGGCCTAATATTTTAATTATTTCGTACTTATACTTCGAATTAATTGATGTCTTTATTTTATATTATTATAATAATAATATAAAATATATAAATTTTTAAAATTATAAAAAGGATCTTAAAACTTAACATTATGTCAAGAATAAGCCTGCTCCAACGAGAAAAAAAGCGTCAGAATTTAGAACAAAAATATTATTTGATTCGTCTATCTTTAAAAAAAGAACTAAGAAGAGTTTTTTCTTTGAGAGAAAGATGGAAGATTCAGGAAAGATTACAATCCTTGCCACGGAATAGTTCTACCATAAGGCTTCGTCGACGTTGTTTTTTAACAGGAAGACCTAGATCAAATTATAAATACTTCGGAATATCTGGATATATATTGCGAGAAATGGTTCATGCATGTTTATTACCAGGGACAATAGTATCAAGTTGGTAAATAAAAAAGTCGACTAATTAAAATTGTTTTTTGGTTAATCTAGCAGAGTAGAGCAGTTTGGTAGCTCACAAGGCTCATAACCTTGAGGTCACAGGTTCAAATCCTGTCTCCGCGTTTAATTTTTAAATCTTTTTAGGTTAAAATATAATAAAAACCTAAAAAGATTTAAAAATTAAAAATAAAATTAATTTATTATTAGATATTAGAATAATATTCTACGACTAGTAATTCCTTTATTTTAATACCGATATCTTGAATATCTATTATTCGATTTACAAAACCTTTAGGTTGTAAAGAGTCAATAGACAAATGATTTGGTAAACTAATGAAAGGCAATGAAAAAAGAGAATTATTTATTGATTTTTTATTCTTTCTATTCAGAGTAATAATATCTCTAGGTTTACAAATATAACTTGGTATATCAATTAAACAACCATTAACTAATATATGTCTATGATTAACTAATTGTCTAGCTTCCGGTATGGTTGAAGCCATTCCTAATCTAAATAGAATGTTATCTAAACGCATTTCAAGGATTTGCAATAAAACAATACCTGTTGAGCTTTTTAATCTTCCAGCAATCTCCACATATTTACGTAATTTTTGCTCGGTTAAACCATAATAAAAACGTAATTTCTGTTTCTCTATTAAACGCATATAATATTGTGATTTTTTTACGTAAATTCTTTTTTTATCATTTGTGGATCCAGGTTCTTTTCGACTTAATCCTGGTAAAGCTCCTAATCGATATATTATTTTTAAACGAGGTCCTCGATAACGTGACATAAAGTAATTTTATATTTTTATTTTCAGAACGATAAATTAAGACTGAACTAACTGAACTTGTAGTAATATCCTTAATTCATTTTTTATAAGATAAGGATTTTACTATATTATATACATTAATATGTAAAATATGTAATTAATGTATATAATATAGTAAAACTAGTATTTAAAAGTTTTGTAGTAAATATTAGTTTTTTAATCCCATATTCAATTTTATATATTTATTTTTAGTTACATTAGCAGTAATTAAAATAGGAATTACAGATTTTTTTGTCAGAAGATTAAATGACTATTCATTATAAAAGAAAAATTATGATTATCAAATTAATCTTATTTTTTAAGAGTAAATAAAAAAGAGGATAAATTATTTTATGAAAGAAATTAAGTTCAATTTAATGTTGGCTAAAAAAGTAGAATCTAAGTATAAATGGCGATTCATAAGATCTAAAAATAATAACAATATTGATGATTTTTTGGGACATAGCAAAGAAGATGAAGATTTAATTATTATGGATAAAATTAGTCCTAGTTGGAAGATCGATAATTTATATAATTGGTATTATATAAATTATTTAGTTGATAGAAAGAATATTTTTAGTATTATATCTGATCATACTTTGTTAGTTCGAAAAAAGTATAGTAATAAATATTCCATTCTTATGTATTTTGATATTGATAATAAAATTTTTGTTCTTGATAAAGACGATGATAATAAGGATAATAAGCTAAAAGTTTTAATTTATCGTTTTTTGAATAATAGGGTGTATATGAATCAAAATCAGTCCTCGGATTTTTATGTATATGATAATAATATTTGGAATAATCATATTAATAATTGTATTGAGTGCTACCTTCGTTATGAGATTACTAAGATTTACAAGGGTATAGACTTATATATTTATAAGTTATTTTTTGAGGCAAGTCAAAGTACTTATACTGATAATATAAAAACGGATGATATAAAAGAGGCTGATTCTATAGATATAATAGATATAGAAGATATAAATAATAAATACAAGAAGTTATGGGTTCAATGTGAGAATTGTTATGGATTAAATTATAAAAAATTATTTAAATCAAGAATGAATATTTGTGAACATTGTGGTTTTCATTTGAAAATGAGTAGTTCAGATAGAATTGATCTTCTTATAGATACCGGAACTTGGAATCCAATGGATGAGAATATTCTCTCAGTAAACCCTATAGAATTCTATTCAGAAGAGGAATCCTATAAAGACCGTCTTTCTTTTTATCAAATAAGAACTGGTTTAATAGAAGCTGTTCAAACAGGTATAGGTAATTTAAATAGTATTCCTGTAGCAATGGGGGTGATGGACTTTCAATTTATGGGAGGTAGCATGGGTTCTGTAGTAGGGGAGAAGATTACTCGTTTGATCGAATATGCTACTAAACAATCATTACCTGTAATTATTATATGTGCTTCCGGAGGAGCACGCATGCAAGAAGGTAGTTTGAGTTTAATGCAAATGGCTAAGATCTCTTCTGTTTTATATGATTATCAATTAAATAACAAGTTCTTTTATATATCAATTCTTACATCTCCTACAACCGGAGGAGTTACAGCTAGTTTTGGTATGTTGGGAGATGTTATTATTGTTGAACCTAATGCTTATATTGCTTTTGCAGGCAAAAGGGTAATTGAACAAACATTGAACAAAATTGTACCGGAAGGTTTACAAACGGCTGAAAATTTATTCCATAAAGGATTATTTGACTTAATTGTACCGCGTAATATTTTAAAAGGGGTTATTTTTGAATTATTTAAACTCCAAGGATTCTTACCCTTGAATATTGATTCAAAGGAATAATTATAGGATATATATATAATTAAGAATTAAGCTTGTATTAGCGTTTACTTTTATCTCCTTGTAACCTTGTATAAAGTATATTTTTATTTTATAAATTTTTTACGATATCAAAAGCACGTTTGGCTATTCTGTACTCTGTAGGATTTGAACCTACGACATAAAATATAAATTCTACCAATAAGAGCACCTGTTAATTATATTAGTCTTTTAAGTATTTTATTCTGTAATATTTTACTAATTTTCATAGAATACTAATAAAAAATAAAATAAAAATATTAGTGATTTTACAAGATTTCATATATTTTATTCTCTTATATCTTTATGTATAAAATTTATTTTATACATAAAGATATAAGAGAATAAAATATAAAGACTAAAGAAGTAAAAAGAAGTAAGGAAGAAGAGATTTGTTAAAATATATGTATATGAATAAATATAAATCAAAAAACAAAAATTATAGACGTTTACCCATGATGGGATCGGGGGATCTAATTGATTATAAAAATATAAATTTACTAAGTAGATTTCTTAGTGACCAAGGGAAAATTTTAGATAGAAAAACAAATAACTTAACCTTGAAACAACAAAGATGGCTTAATATCGCTATAAAAAAAGCTCGCATTTTATCTTCATTAACTTTTAAAAATAATTAAGAAGGATAATAAGTATATAAAAAAAATATAATATTATATTATATCGAGCATAAATCAGTAATCAGTTATTCAAACTATAACCTTAATGTATTTAACTTATCATAATATTTTAAATATTAATTAGTAATCTCATTTAAAATAATATAAAAATATTTTTTATTTGATATAGCTATTTGTGCACATATTTTACGATTAATAATTAATCTTTTTTTGTACATATTATGCATAAATAAGTTATAACTAATATTGTTTAAAGTTCCTGCATTTAGACGAGTTATCCATAAACAACGAAAAGATATTCTTTTTTTAATCTTATTGTGATGAGCATAAACTAAAGCTTTATTTTTTTTTTGAGTAAACTGTTTTGTTGAAGTCAAACCCAAAAAGGTTGATGCAAATAAACGATAATGTATTCTACACTTCTGAGTTATATAACCTATTTTAAATCTGACCATCTAATTTTATTTTTTTTTTAGTATTTTTATTCACTGAATGAATGCCAAAACAATTTTTCCAATATAGAGTTTAATTATTACAATGGCTTTTGCAAATATAATCTTCCCTACCGCAATCTTTTCCCTAAAAAAAAAGGAGAACGGGTTTACTCGTTTATATGGTTAAATATTTTTAAACAGTGGGGTCCTCTTTTTATACGCCGGATCTTATTCTTTTTTTTATATATTAACTTGTATAGCTTATACTATTTATATATGATCATCGATTCTAAATTCGAATAAATAAAAATTATATATTCTATAAAGTGACGGCATTCAATAGATTAAATCTTTAGAGTTGGCTAAATAGCTAACCCTATAATTCTGTAATTCCATTGTTAATTTGTATTTTTTATTCCGCTTATTAATAAAATTATATTTTTATTAAAGTTAAATATGGGTTATTTATTTATTATTAAATATAAAATTAAAAATCTTTTAATTTGTTTATAACACACTAACCATAAGTTATATAACAGTTAACAGTTATAAGATTATTATTAGTAATTAACTTACCGAGTCGCACATACACCCTAATACATGTTCCTCTACGCTGAGGACATCCTATAAGAGCGGGAGATCTGGTGACATTTTTTTTAGGCTTTCTTGAATTTAGGCTAAGTTGTTTAATGGTAGGCATAATTATAATACTAAATATTTATTATTATATAATTTGATAATTTAAAGTAATTTGGTTTATATTCATCTTAACCTAAAGTTTCATTATTTAATATTTTTTATGAAAAATATTAAATTAATATGAATATGAGGGGATTACCCAGTCTTTTATATCAGTTTCTATGGCTACAAGATCAACGATACCATAATCTCTAGCTTCTGTTGCTGACATAAAAACATCCCTTTCCATATCTTCAGATATAACCCATAAAGGCTTACCCGTTCTTTGTACATAGACTCGTGTTAGAGTTTCACGAAGTTTTAATATCTCTTCGGCTTCCATAATAAAATCCCCTGCTTGTGCTTCGTAAAAAGAACTAACAGGTTGATGAATCATAACCCTGATGATATTTAGTATTTTAGTTTTAATAAAACAAAAAAATTAAACATACACCGTACAGGCATATTGGCCTATTCATTTTGCATTGCATACGGCTCTGTAAGTGAATCTATTTTATTAGACCGAATAAGAATTAAATACCCTTTTACATCCTTCCTTTAATTTATAGCCGTACTATGATGTTTCTGTTACTTTATTTTTTTATTAAATTATAATATAGATTTTAACTTAAAATATTTAATTTCGCAATCCCAAAGTTTCTTTAAGTTTCTTTTTTAAAATTCAAAATAGAAATATAAAAGACCTTTAATTTGGTAAAGATATATGTGACGCTTTATTTTATTCTTATCTTACACATAAATATTAATATTTATGTGTAAGATAAGAATAAAAATTGTTTCATATTACTATATACTATATTTTGATATAAAATCATATGTAAAAAAAAAATAATTAAAATATATATAACTTATATAAATATCTAATATAATGTTTTATTAAGATATCAAATTTTACGTGCCATGCTATTTTTACTAATTTTTAATTTTACGAAATTATTTATTATTTTTATTTTTTCTCATTAATTTATTAATATTATTTTTTTTTTATTTTTAAAAAGCGAAGGCATTTTTTTTTTTAGACTCATTGGCGCCAAGCGTGAGGGAATGCTAAACGTTTGGTAATTTCTCCTCCAACCAGAACTAAAGATCCCATCGATGCGGCTAATCCAATACATATAGTATTTATATCTGGTGAGATGAATTGCATAGTATCATAAATAGCTATTCCAGGTATTACCCAACCTCCCGGAGAGTTTATAAATAGATAAATATCTTTAATTTCATCTTCTATACTTAGATAGACCATAAGACCAACAATTTGATTTGATATATCACTATCAATCTCTTGTCCTAAAAAAAGCAATCTTTCTCGATAAAGGCGGTTGATTAAGGAATTATTATCCTAGCTAAACCATACGTGCACTTTTTAATACATATGGTTTTAGTTATTTCATAAGATCTATAAAATGTAAAAAATAATCAATGTGTAAATTCAAGTATTTTTGGATTATTTTAACATTAGGTTTGACCTAGTCTAAATTATATATAATTATATATTTATATTATTATTTTAATATTTTAACAGAAAAATATAAATAAGAAATCCAGTTGAGTTACTTTAGTTTTTAGTAATTTAACAGCTAATTGATGCATTGGTTCATCGACGAGTAAATCAACGATGTATTTTATTGTTCCTTAATAAGGTTTTTCTTTTAGGTTATTATTCTACTCCGTATCGTATTTTATCCGACTTTTATTTACACATATAGAACAAATAAAATAAAAGATAAAGCTAAGGTATAGGAGTTATCATATTTTTCAAGTAATTATTAATTCTATTTACTCTTTTGAACGGAGCCTGAATACTTTTCAAAATTCAAATAAACCATAAATTTTTATCTTTTAATGATAAACAAAGTATTTTTCTTTTATTTCACGCTTCAAATAATTTATAAGAATTCATTAATATTATTCATTAAAGACTCATATTAATCGTGACTTATTAAATCTTTTTTATTTTATGATCAGATTATTTATTTGGTGAAAATTTGAATACTCAATCGGGGAGCTAATGGTTAAATATAAATACCATATGACCATAATAGGTCTTACAAGTCGCACTATATGTCAACCCAAGCTGCATCTTCCTCTCCGGGAATACGAAAAGGTACTCTTGGAACACCAATAGGCATTATGATAAATAAAAAGCTGAGCATTGTTACTTTACTTTAAAAAAGGAAACGTTATTTTGAAAAAAAAAACTTTATAAAGATTTTGAAATATAATCTAAGTTCATTTAGTTCGACTTATAAATTATACACGCCTTTTCTTAGGCGGGCGACATCCATTATGTGGAATAGATGTAACATCTCGGACTAATCTCAATAAGATACCATTTCTACGAATAGTTCTTAATGCTGCATCTCTTCCTAAACCCGGACCTTTTATCATAACCGCAGCTTGTTGAATACCTAGACCTACTATTTTCTGCATAGCGTTACATGTTGTAATTTGAGCAACATAAGGTGTTTTTTTTCTTGTCCCTCTAAATCCAGAAGTACCTGCAGAAGTCCAATAAAGAACCCGACCCATAACATCCGACACAGTTACAATAGTATTATTAAAACCTGATTGAATATAAATAACTCCTTTTAATATTCTCGGTTTATTATTACGTGAACTAATATTTTTTATTGATCTAGTTTTTTTCATAATTATATTATTATTCTATTATATATCCTAGTTTTAGTCTTGTTTTAGTATACATAAACAGAGACTATTTCTGTCTCTGTTTATGTCGAAGTTTGTAACAAATAATAAAAAAGTGACCCCGCCTTCGAACCAATCGACATTTTTCACAAATTTTACGAACAGAAGATTTTATCTTCATTATTAGATTTATAATACTCCTTTTAACTTATTTACTCTTTTTATTTTCAATAAATAATCACCAAATATAACATAAAATTTCTCCCCCAATTCTTTTTCGTCTAGCTTCTTTATCTGTCATTAAACCTATAGAAGTAGAAAGAATTACTATTCCTAGTCCTCCTAAAACCCTAGGAATTTTTTTATAATTTGAATATATTTGTAAACCCGGACGACTTATATTTTTAAAATTTATCGTATATTTATTATGCTTCGTTTTATTTCTTAATGTTAAAACTAATAATTTTTTTTTATTACTAATATGATTCTTTCGAACATCTTTAATAAATCCTTCTTGTAAAAGTATTTTTATAAGGTTATTTGTGATATTAGTAGATGCTATTTTAACTCTTCTTTTGTTCGTATCATCAACATTCCTTATAGAAGTTATTATTTTATAAATAATATCCTTACCCATCATGATAAATCCTAATTATTTTATTGATGCTTCCATTATTTATTTATATAAATGTATCTAATAAATAAAAAAACATAATTTAAATATATAAAAATTAAATATTTGATTTATTTGATTCAAATTTATAAAACGTCGGGTGCTAATGAAATTATTTTAGTAAAATTATATTTTCGCAATTCTCGAGGAATTACACCAAAGATTCTAGTACCTTTTGGATTGCCATCTTTATCAATTAAAACTGCCGCATTCTCATCATATCGTATTATCATGCCATTATCTCGTTTAAGTTCTGTGCATGTGCGAACAATAACAGCTCGAATTACTTCTGATCTTTCTAAAGGCATACGAGGCATTGTTTTTTTTATTACAGCAACAATAATATTACCAATAAAAGTAGACTTAGTTACTAAAATACGAATACACATAACTTCTTGAGCTCCGCTATTATCAGCTACTTTCAAAAGGGTTTTAGGTTGAATCATATTCGTTTGATTTAAATTTCAATAAATATAAAAATAGAAGAAAATAACTAGTTATTTTCTGTCCATAAAAAATTATTAATGTTATTTATATTTCATTATCATTACTATCTTGAAATCGAAATAATGAATTTAGTTTTTATAGGAAGTTTATATGTAGCTATTTTCAGAGCAGTCTTAGCTACAGTTTCTGATACTCCACTCATTTCATAGAGTATTCGTCCTGGTTTAATAACAGAAACCCAATATTCAGGGGCTCCTTTGCTTGTACCCATACGTGTTTCTTTAGGTCTTAGAGTAACAGGTTTATCCGGGAATATCCGTACCCATAGTTTTCCCCCACGACGCGTATATCTCGATATTGATCTTCGTCCTGCTTCGATTTGCCTAGCTGTGATCCAAGCAGGTTCAAGGGCTTTTATCGCATATCTACCAAAACAAATACGATTACCTCGGCAAGATATCCCTTTCATTCTACCTCTATGTTGTTTACGAAATCTTGTTTTTTGTGGGTTATAGTTGATGGTTATATCATAATACCAGCTCTACTACAGAACCGTACATGAGACTTTAATCTCATACGGCTCCTCACGAATAAATAAAAATTAAAATATTAGAACAGATATAATTTAACCATTTAAACTTAGATATATTATATATATAATATATCTAAGTTTCTCACGAATGAACTAAAAATAGAATACAAAATATATATCGATAGTTTCTATAAGTTCGCAGGCGAATATCGTCCTTCCCTTATTTTTAGTTTCGCCATCCTACCCAATGAATCAGTATTAGTTTAATCTTAGTAACAGAAAACTACTTATGGAGTTCACAGGTTATGTCGTTCCTATAGCTTCTTATTTTTTTTTTTTTTTTAGCACTTTTTTGTTTAGACTTAAGCTATTCAATGGAGCTATCCTCACTAATAAGAATTTTTTTTTAGTCTTATTTCTTATTTATGGTATAATTTATAATTCTACTCAATTATTATTAATTTTAAGCTCTATTTTCTATAATAGTATTATATTTAGTTTTTTTTAGATTATTTATGTTGATAATTATTTATAACATTGTGCTTAATTCATTAATATGAAAAAAATCTTAAGTCATACATTTTAATATTTTATCATATTAAAACATAATAATATTATATTACTTATTATTATAATTTTAGATATTTATTCTGAATTCTTTCTATCAGCTTTTAATTTTTAAATAGATCCTTTGTCACACTTTCTAATCTAAATAATCTAAGATAAGGTTATTATTTATGAAAATATATTTAGTTGCTACAACTATACAATGATTAAATCATATAATTACACTTTTATTAGGATCTTTACTTTAAGTAGAAAGTTATAAGTTATTATATACTAAGTATACTAACGAGTCACACACTGAGCATAACAATTAAAAATAAAAAGGTTTGACCCAACTTTTATGGAATCTTAGCTGATGATGTATATATATATATATGTATAATCAATATGTGTATAACCAATAAAAAATAATTTGTTAAAATTTAAATAATCTCTATAAACTTTGATAAATAAAGAAATTACAAAAAATATGCAAGAGTTCTATTTGCCTCTGCGATTCTAATAATTCTTTCTTTCTCACGTATGGCATATCCAATACCTTTAGTGGCCTCTATTAATTCAGAACTTAATTTAAGAACCATATTTGGCCCCGATCGTTTTCGGGATGCTCTTAATAACCATTTAATAGCAATAATTTTTCCTTGTTCTAATCCTAATTCAGTAATAACTAGGTTACCTTCGTTTCGTTTGTTTATTTTTACACCTGGATTTAGTATGCATATTGCTTTACGTAAAAAAGCTAGGGGATTCTTTTTTGTATTTTTTTGAATATATTTCAAAGATAGATAGATAATTTTATAAGCCAAATATTTCTTTCCGTTTTTCATAATACGAGTCACTAACATGCTAACTAATTTATTATGATAAATTGGATCATATTTTATTATTTTTTTTTCTGAAACATTTCGGCGTGACATGCGACTTTCGGCTTTTTATAAAAAATAATTTTTTTTTTTATAAAGGTTAAAGAATTACTTATTTTAACCTTTTGACCCCATATTGTAGGATGGATTTTAAAATAGAGTATATTAAAAATCTTCCGCCAAACCGTACATACAACTTTCATTGAATACGGCTTTTAAAAGAAGTATCTCTAATAAATAGAAATATTTATTATTTACTTCTATATATTCATTTATTTTTTGATTTATTTTCATTGAATATCCGTTTCCTTTTTTAACTTTGAAGATTGGAAATCTTTTATTTTATATATCCATATTCCATAGTTATTAAGTTTAGAATATAATGTGACATATGTTAAAAGATTGCTAGTATGCTTAGACTTGTTCTAAAAAAAGATATAAGCGTTTTCTTTGTTAACAATAGCCAAAGGAAAGGGTATCTTATTAAAATATTACTTATTACTTTCGATACTTAACTTTAAACTTCTAATAATTTTATAACTAGATAATTTATTTATAAATAATATCAATTTTTTTAATTATAGCCTGCTACAGTCTCCTTAAAACAAAACTTTTTATTAGGTTAGCCATAAAATTTACGTGTTTTATAGCAATTCACACGGTATTATTAATATATACAAATATTGGATAAAAATAAAAAACGCACTAGAACGCCCTTTTTGACGATCTTTTACTCCGACAGCATCTAGAATTCCTCGAATAATGTGATATCTCACGCCGGGTAAATCTTTAACCCTCCCTCCTCTGACTAATACTATAGAATGTTCTTTTAAATTATGGCCAATACCAGGGATATAAGCAGTGATAGAAAATCCAGAAGTTAATCGTACTCTGGCTATTTTACGCAAAGCAGAGTTTGGCTTCTTCGGGGTAAGAGTGTAAAGTTGACATATAATATCTATAAATAGTCACTTTACAGAACCGTACATGAGACTTTAATCTCATACGGCTCCTCAATATATTAGTTTCTTTTCAATCAACATAAATTTTTTTATTTATACTAAAAAATCGAATATTGGATAAAAGTATAAAGGATTAATGTGAGCTTATCCAGACAATTATGCACTATTTATAAGTTATAGTTATATAATAATTTTAGTAAAGATATTTATCTTTTATTTGTGCTTTTTTTTTTATTTTTAAAAATATGTTGTTTATGACCCATGTCATTTTTTTAGTTATTATCTTATATTCTATTATTCTATATTTATTTATTTCATTCGAATTATATATTTTACTTTTACATATTTATCTTTAATATTTTATTATTTTTAGTTCATTTCTTTAACTCTTATTCTTACTAATTAAGTTTTTATTTGTCGATAATTATAGACTTTCTTAACTTTGAATACATATTTATTTTTAACATACTGAATCGACTGCTATTATTAGTATTAAACCAATAACGATTAATACAAGCTATATCTTCTAATCTATAATTGGGCCAAAGAAACATCTTTAAGTAAATAAAATAGATACTCAATTTATCAAAAGATTTATTAGTTTGCAATAAATTGAGTATTATTATTTTATCATTACAAAACTTTTTATTTTTATTCGAAATATTAAAGGGATTTAAACAACTTCTAAATCTAAATTCTCTACGACGTTTAAGGCTTAAAATATTCTCTGGAAAAAGTACTTCATAATTATTTTTTTTTTCTACATTGAAAAAATAATTGTTAGTACTTTTATTATTAATATATTCTTTATTTTTATAGTTATCACTTATTCTATACTTCCTATTATTCTTATTATTTAATGAGATATCCAAAACTTGATAGATAATATGTTCTCCGCCCTTTTGGATAGATATAAAAATTGGTTCAAAAAACAAAATTCCATTATTTATAAATTCTGCAGTAACTAGATCTTTTTGAATTAACATGTCATCTATCTTTATTTCACTTCTTTGGATTGAGGAAATATAAATATCTTTTGGATTTATAATCCTAAGTAATAGACAATAGACTTTGATATTCTTAATTATTCTTTTATTTAAATAATCAACCCATCTTAATTGAAACAATAAAGAATTTTTTAAAAAAAGATCTAGTTCTACCCCCTTATTATTTACATCTTGTCCTGTTTCCATACTACTTTTACTTTCTAATCGTATTAAATCTTTATAACTAATTATGTTTTTATTTGTACTCTTACTTTTTTTATAAATATTAAAAAGAAGTGATTTAATTGGAATGATCCAAGGCTTTTTTTTATATACATCAAAGTTTCTAACAAATTCTATAAAGAACCAAGGTTTAAAATTGGATATAGAAAGAATATTTTTATTTCTATAATTTATACAATTCAAATGAATACTTTTATAATCGAAATATTTTTTATATAAAAGATTAGTTCTATTTATAGTATTATCACTTCTTATTTTTTTAGTATTATATGGAATATATCTATTTAAATAAGTATAAAACAATTTATATTTTGATTTATTCAAATTCTCTTTAATTTCTTGACCCTTTTTTTTTCTTTTAATTTTTATTATCAACGTTGATATATAATTACCTATATATTTATTTAATAAGATATCATATCGATAATTCTTTGTATATTTAGATATATTTTTTTTTACTAAATAATCCAATTTATAGTAATCTTTAATAAAATATTCTTTATCCGTTTTAATTAATTCTTTACTTTTATTTAAATTATAGTTATAATTTAAATTATGCCTTTCATAATTTCCTAATCTCACCTTTTCTTCTATTTTAGATTTAAAAAATCCCTTAAACCAATAATTCGTTACATCTATATTAATTTTATTATACTTAGTATTTTTTAATTTATATATAAATATATTTTCTAGTATACAAGATTCTTTATAATTATTTTTAAAAGGTTTTATAAATATCAAAGAGTGGGGTTGATCTTGTGATAATTTGTAAAATACATATGCTTGAGAAAAATAAGAAAAAATATAATTAAAATTAGGATAATTATTCTTAATTTTATCTATATATCTATTATTTAAAAATATTTCTTTTATAATTAATATGAAATTTCTTGTATTTTTAGTTATTTCATACAAGACGTCTTTTTCTTTTTTTTCTTTATAAATAGACATCTTAAAATTAATAAAAGACTTTTTTGATTCAAAAAATAGTTGTACTTTTATTTTATAAAAAGTAATTATCCATAATAAAATATCTATATATAATTTTTCAATAAATAATTTAATAAAATAATATGATTTACGTATTAATCTTCTCTTTTTATTTATTAATATCATCCAAAAATTTATATATGATTTTAATACTTCATCTTTATAATATTGAATCTTACTATTCTTTTCTTTTACAATTTGTTCAGTTTGTTTCCTAATTTTTCGTGCTTTATCCGAAACATCTGTAATATTTAGTTGAAATAAATAACTATTAAACCCCTTTTTTGTTTGACTTAAAACAGATGATTCATAAAATATATTTTCCTTTTTTTTTCTAACTTTTAAAAAATTAAATATTTTATTTTTTAAAAAATATTTAATTTCTAAAAATATATTCTTAACTATTTTATATTTTTTTTTTAGTTTTTTATAAATAGGATTAAGAATAAAAGATTGTTTTCGGGTAGAACCAAATAGATGCTCGGTTTCACCTCCCCAAACTGTTAAAAAGAAAGATTGTGGTCTTTTATTCTTTTTTTTTTTTCGTTCTATTTCGATATTGTACGATATTGTTTTATCCCTTCTACAAGGTTTTAGGCAAAATGGATATATAATCTTTATCTGAATACCCTCTATTAGCCAATCCTCGGGGAATTCGGTTTCTGATAATTGAACGCCATTATAGGTACATTTAATATGCATTTCTTTCGCCCATTCTTTAAAATCTTTGTCCCATTCGGGAATTTGGAACAATAATATGCGTACTAGATTTTTAACGATTATTAAAAAAGGCAATAAAATGTATTTTCTAAAATACGATTGGATTACTAACATTAAACTTCTTATTACTTGAGTAAATAAAGGATTATCCCAAGTTTCGTTTATTTCTATATGCTCATATTTATCTTTATATTCTTTTTCTTTTACATTTAATTTTTTAAAATCGTAAAATTTTAAATGTAATTTTTTTTCCATTTTCATATCTATAAATTTATTAAAGAAAATATTTAAAATATTCTCAATTTCATTAATATAAAAAGTTGTAGTTAAACGATCTAAAAATAGGGGAGAATGCGCATTTACTTGAAATAAATCTAAAATAACTATTTTACGCCTTTGCGCACGCATAGACCCCTTTATTAGATTACGACGAAAATCTGATTTATTTGAGTAATGTATCAGAGTTACCTCGTCTATTCGATCCTCATTTTTATCCTTGTTCTTCAGATTATCCGCAATTAATATCTCATTAGTATCTTGATTATTATCTTTATAAATTATTATATGTTTGAACTTTCTTGAATTAATATCAACAATGCCTTCTTCTTCAAATTCGTCTTCATTATCTTCTTCTTCCTCTTCTAGTCTTTCTTTTAACTTATATGACCATCGAGAAATATATTTATTTATTTTATTTAGTCGAATTATAAAATATTTATTTTTAATTAGTTCTTCATATTCCCTAATCAAATCAAATAAAAACTTAAAATATTTTATTGTATTTTCGGGATAGCTAAAAATACTTTTTTCCATATTATAACTAATTTCCCTATTAGAACTAAAAACTAAATTATGGGACAGTTTGAAATAATAATTACTCAGTATATTATAAATATTATTTATTAAAAATCTTCCTGATACACTTTTATTATCTATATCTTGATAAGATATAGATAATAATTTATTTCGATTTATTCGATTAGGTCCGTTAAAAAAAGGATCATATAAGTTTGGTAAATATTTTATTTGTTTTTTATCATCACATAATAGAGTCCTTTTTTCAAGTATATTAAATATATTTTCTTTTTCCTTAGTATTCCTATTATTATTTATTTCGAGTTTTTTTATTCGTTTTAAAATTTCATTATCCAAATTTGACTTTTTTTTTTCATTAGTATAAATCCAAGAATTAAAAATATATTCGTCAGAAAACTTTTCACTTATATACAAATAATTTTTTTTATACATATTTTCTAAAAATATAGATAAACTATATGGGTATGTAAAATAGATTCTTTTTTTACCATCATTTGTACCAGTAAAAAAAAAAAATTGTGACATTTCTTTTCGAAAAAAATTATCAAATTGATAATTTTTTATATATCGTAAAGGACGATTCCATCGTTTATAATCGAATAGAAAAGTAATAAAAATATTTTCAAACCACAAATTTATTTTAATTTTATCTTCTTCTAGTATATTTTTTATATTTTTAGTAATTTCCAAATTATAATCTTTATAAATTTGGGTATCATTCAAATATCTTATTTTAATATCATCAGTTTCTTTTTCTTTTATATCAGAATTTATTTCAAACAAATATTCGTCTTTTATTATCTTTACTTCTTCGGTATCTAATAGTTTTCTAGTGAAAAAGGGCAATGGCATTCGCCCTAAATAAAATACTAAAATAAAATAAAAAAAAATACTAAAAATCCTATTTATATCATTTCTAAATTCTGTAAGAATATACTTATTGCTAAGAATATACTTATTGCGTTGATATCTAAAATAATAATTATGTTTTATCCAAAATAATATTGAACCAATGTTTTTCAGAAATAAAAGATGACCAATTAACCAACCACAAAAACTACTTGTTAAAAATAAAATCTTGTTGTTGTATTGAAAAAGATAAATGTTTACTAATCTATTTAATGCGGAACTCGGTAAACTAAAATGATTTAATAATTGAGAACTTAGATTATTAAAGAAAGCAAACTGAATGCTAAGATTATGTATTGAATTTGACTTAAGATAATCAGAATCTTTTTTATTATTAGCATAAAATAAAATAAAAAAAATATAAGGTATCACTAAAATAGTTATTAGATGAGGTCTGTCTAATGTTTTATAAAGAGGTGTATAATAAATAGCTATAAAATTTAATAACTGTCCTGCAATAAAACCAGTTGTTGCTGATACTTCTTTTTCAGTTCCTTCCTCCATAACTCGAGATCGGATAAGAAAAATAAAGGAAGGTCCTATAGAAAAAACGGTTAAAAACCCATAATAAAGGCCTATTACAATTACAATAACTGATGTCTTCATAAATAATAATATTTGATTACCTATTAGAAACATAAAAAACTACTCCTTAGTTTAATTTTTAATTTTTTTATAAATTATTTATTATATTATATGATTATTTTTAATATAAATTCACTTCTTTTATTTTTTATATATTATATATCATATACATGATTTTTTATTTTTTCGGAATATAAAAATTTAATTATACTATAAGTAAAAATATTCTATTTCTGGCATCGAGCTTTTTTTCCGTAGGACCCCTCCTACAGTATTGTCACCGCAATAAGTTTTAACCACCAAGTTCAAAAAGGGTTGGTGTACTTAACCTATGCCTAAGATACCAGGGATTTAAATAAAATAAAAATAAATAAATTTGAATAAGATTCTATTGTTTTTCTTATCAAATATCAAATTAAATGTACGAATATTTTTGCGTCAGAACATAACAAGGTTTAATTCTATTGGTCTTTTTTTTTTACTTTATTTTTTAGGATGCTTCAGCTACATACATCATTGCACTTACACCTAACACCTATTATTAATATTAATATAACTACTAATAATAAAAACGGCTAATCTCGCCGCGACCTTATATTGGGCTTAAATTATCAATAATTATCAATTAAGTTAATAAAGTAAAGTAAGCAACAGACAAAATAAGAGAGCAATCATCCTGTGGTGGGCTTCCTACTTAGATGCTTTCAGCAGTTATCCACTCCGCACTTGACTACCCAGCGTTTACTGATGGCACAATAACTGGTACACCAGAGGTGCGTTCTTCCCGGTCCTCTCGTACTAGGGAAAAGTCCTCTCAATGCTCTAACGCCTATACCGGATATGGACCGAACTGTCTCACGACGTTCTGAACCCAGCTCACGTACCGCTTTAATGGGCGAACAACCCAACCCTTGGAACCTACTACAGCCCCAGGTGGCGACGAGCCGACATCGAGGTGCCAAACCTTCCCGTCGATGTGAACTCTTGGGGAAGATCAGCCTGTTATCCCTAGAGTAACTTTTATCCGTTGAGCGACAGCCCTACCACTCGGCACCGTCGGATCACTAAGGCCGACTTTCGTCCCTGCTTGACAAGTGGGTCTTGCAGTCAAGCTTCTTTATGCCCTTACACGTATAAAGCCAATTCCCGTCTGGCTCAAAGAAACCTTTGCGCGCCTCCGTTACTTTTTAGGAGGCCTACGCCCCATATAAACTGTCTACCTGAGAATGTCCCTCGGCCATAATTTATGACACAAGGTTAGGAATCTAGCTCTTCTAGAGTGGTATCTCAATAATGGCTCGATCCTTCCCATAAGAAGTATTTTTGTCGCCTTCCACCTAATCTGCGCAAGAAAAGCTTAAAACCAATCCTAGGGAACAGTAAAGCTTCATAGGGTCTTTCTGTCCAGGTACAGGTAGTCCGCATCTTCACAGACAGGTCTATTTCACCGAGTCCCTCTCCGAGACAGCGCCCAGATCGTTACGCCATTCGTGCGGGTCGGAACTTACCCGACAAGGAATTTCGCTACCTTAGGACCGTTATAGTTACGGCCGCCGTTCACCGGGGCTTAGGTTGTCAGCTACCCTGTTGTAAATCACGACCACTAACTTCTTTAACCTTCCGGCACTGGGCAGGCGTCAGCCCCCATACATGGTCTTTACGACTTTGCGGAGACCTGTGTTTTTGGTAAACAGTCGCCCGGGCCTGGCCGCTGCGACCTCTTATATTTAAGAGGCACCCCTTATCCCGAAGTTACGGGGCTATTTTGCCGAGTTCCTTAGAGAGAGTTGTCTCGCGCCCCTAGGTATTCTCAACCTACCTACCTGTGTTGGTTTTGGGTACAGGTTCCTTTCTTGTTTAATATATTTAGAGCTTTTCCTGGGAGTATGACATTAGTTACTTAAGCCTTAAGAACAAAATAGCACTTATTATTCAGGTATTAGTTCGAGATATTTACTCTACCCCTTATGACCCATATTTAATGAATTTATCCTTACCCTTTAAACCAATAACCATAATTTTTGGATAACCTAGCCTCCTCCGTCCCTCAATAACAAAAAGGATAATACAGGAATATTTACCTGTTAGCCATCGATTGCGCCTTTTGACATGATCTTAGGCCCTGACTAACCCTCCCTAGACGACCTTTATGGGAGGAACCCTTAGGTTTTCGGGGCATTGGATTCTCACCAATGTTTTCGTTACTCAAGCCGACATTCTCACTTCCGCTTCGTCTACCACCTGCTTAAGCGA